CTAATAAGTATCTTGTGTCAGAATTTAGAAATTCTATGGCTCGAATCTTTAGTATTCTCTTATTTATCACCTCTGTCTACTATTTAGGAAGAATGCCGTCACCTACAGTCACTAAGAAACTGAAAGATAAAGAAACTTCAGAAACGGAAGAGGGGGAAGAAAGAAAGGAAGAAAGCGATGTGGAAACAACTTCCGAAACGAAGGAGACTAAACAGGAACAAGAGGGATCCAACGAAGAAAACCCTTCCCTTTGCTCGGAAGAAAAGGAGGATCTGGACAAAATAGATGAAACGGAAGAGACCCGAGTGAATGGAAAGGAAAAAACAAAGTATGAATTTCACTTTCAAGAGGCACGCTATCAAGATAGCCCAGTTCATGAAGATTATGATCTGGATACCCATCAAGAGAATTTGGAATTGGGAAGACTGAAAGAAAAGAAAAAAAAAAGTTATTATTGGTTTTGGGTTGAAAAAACTTTTGTCACTTTTTTTTTCGATTATAAACGATGGAATCGTCCATTACGATATATAGAAAATGATCAATTAGAAAATGCTTTACGCAATGAAATGTCACAATTTTTTTTTTATACATGTACAAGTGATGGGAAACAAAAAATATCCTTTATGTATCCTCCTAGTTTATCGACATTTTCAGAAATGCTAGAACGAAGAATTTCTTTGTACATAAGAGAAAAAATATATGACGAAAATCTTTCTAATTCTTGGATTTATACCAATGAAAAAAAAAAGTTAAATTTGAATAATGAATTGATAAATCGAATAAAAATTATAGAAAAAAATGAGGGATCTCCTAGTCTGGATAGGCTTGAAAAAAGAACCATATTATGCGATGATGAGAATAAAAAAAAATGCTTGCCAAAAGCATATGATCCTTTTTTCAACGGACCTTGTCGAGGAACACGAAAAAAACTCTATTCACATGCAATCATGAATCATTTAATTACTTATACAAATACAGAAGATTTAGTAGAAATTTTTTGGATAAATAAGATTCATGATCTACTTCTTAATGATTCCTTAGGAATTTACCGTCAATCATTTTTAAAAAAAACGGAAAAGTCCTTCATCTCAATTGATGAATTATCTTCTGAGTGCGGACACATTTTTAATTTTGAAAAATGTCCTTTATTGACAGAAGCAAAAATAATTGATTCAGAAAGTCAAGCAAAATCTTTGCAATTTGTATTCGATGTAATTACAAAAGATCAAAAAACAAAGAAAAAGAAAGATATTGGAATTAAAATAAAAGAAGTCAGTAAAAAGGTGTCTAGATGGTCATACAAATTAACCGAGGATTTGTTGGAAGAAGAGGAAAAAGAAAAGGAAGAAGAATTAGAAGAAGAATTAGAAGAAGAAGAGCATGAGATTCATTCAAGAAGAGCCAAACGTGTTGTAATTTATAACGATAATGATCAAAATACCAATTCTATTTCTAGTACTAAGAATGCTAGTAACAATGAGAAAAATGATAATAAAACGGAAGAGGAAGAGGAAGAGGAAGAGGAAGAGGAAGAGGCAGAGGTAGCTCTGATACGTTACTCCCAACAATCGTGTTTTCGTCGCAATCTAATCAAAGGATCCATGCGCGCTCAAAGACGTAAAACAGTTATTTGGGACCTCTTTCAAGTAAATGCGCATTCCCCACTTTTTTTGGACCGTATAGACAAAACATCTTTTTTTTATTCTTTTCATATTAATGAAATGAAGAATCTTATTTTGAGGAATTGGATGGGTAGAGAACGAGAATCTGAACGAGAATCTGAATTTAAAATTTTAGATTCCCATTTTGAAAATGAAGAGACAAAAGAAGAAAAGGATAAAAAAGAACGTATAGAAATATCAGAAGCTTGGGATACCTTTGTATTTATTCAAGCAATAAGAGGTTTAATGTTAGTAATCCAATCTTTTTTTAGAAAATACATTATATTGCCTTCATTTATAATAGCTAAAAATATTTTACGTATGTTATTATTTCAATTCCCCGAGTGGTACGAGGATTTGAAGGAATGGAATAGAGAAATGCATATTAAATGCACCTATAATGGTGTTCAATTATCAGAAACAGAATTTCCCCAAGATTGGTTAACAGACGGCATTCAGATAAAGATTCTATATCCTTTCTGTCTAAAACCTTGGCGAAAAGCTAAGGTACGATCTCATCATAGAGATCGAGGAGATTCAAAATATAAAAACAAAAATTTTTGTTTTTTAACAGTCTGGGGAATGGAAGCAGAACTTCCCTTTGGTTCTCCCCGAAAACGACCTTCTTTTTTTGAACCTATTTATAAAGAACTCAAAAAAAGAAATAGAAGGGTAAAAAATAAGATTTTACAAGTTATAAACTTTTTGAAGGAAAGAATAAAATCCTTTATATTTATAAAAGTTAGAAAAGAAAAAACAAAATGGGTCACTAAAATATTTATAGTTATCAAACTCATAATGAAAAAATTGGAAAAAATAAATCCAATTTTTTTATTTGAGTTGAGGAAAGAAAAAGTATATGAAATGAAGGAAAACGAAAAAGATTTACAAAAAAATAAAAAGATTCTTCGCGAATCATCTGTTCGAATTCGACCAAAAAATTGGTTAAATTATTCACTAATAGAAAGAAGAATGAAAGATCTTTCTGATAAGACAATAAAAATCAGGAATCAAATAGAACGAAACGAAAAAGAAAAAAAAAAAGATATAGTTCTAATTTATGATAATAAAAGGCCGGAATCTTTGAAAATCTTAAAAAGGAAAAATATCCGATTAATGCGTAAATCGCACTACTTTATAAAATCATTCATTGAAAAAATATACATAGATATTTTACTATGTACCATTAGCATTCCTAAGATCAATGCACAACTTTTATTTAAATCAAAAAAAAATATCTTTAATAAATCCATTTACAACAATAAAAGAAATAAAGAACAAGAAGGAATTGATGAAACAAATAAAAATACAATGAAGTTTAATTTTGGTTTGACTATAAAAAAGTTGTTTTCAAATACTTATAGTACTGAGAATAGGAATCCAAATTCCGATACTTATTGGAACTTATCTTCCCTATCTCAAGCATATGTATTTTACAAATTATCACAAACCCAATTACTTAATAAGGATCGCTTGAGACCTGTATTTCAATATAAAGGAAACTCTCCTTTTTTTAAGGAAAAATTAAAAGACTCTTGTATGATAATGATACACGGAATATTTGATTCCAAATCAAGACATAATAAAATTCATTCGTATGTAATGAACGAATGGAAAAACTGGTTAAAAGGTCATTATCAATACGATCCATCTCAAAAAAAATGGTCTCGATTAGTAACTAAAGAATGGCGAAATAGAATCAATCAACGCTGTATGATTCAAAACCAAAACAAGGAATCAATCCAATTGGATTTATATAAAAAATACCAATTCATTCATTCCATGAAAAAAAATAACTATGCAGCGGATTCTTTTATGAGTCAAAAAGAAAAATGGAAAAAAAATCACAGATATGATCTTTTATCATATAAATACATAAGTCCTCCTAATTCATATATTTCTGGATCAACATTAGAATTTGAAATAAACGGGGATCGAGAAAAAGGATATATTATTGATAGGAATATAAATTTGGATAGAAAATATTTTGATTGTAGAATTCCTCATTTTTGTTTTAGAAAGAATATTGAGATCTGGACCAATGCACATATTGGCATGACGATTCATAAAAATACTAAGACTGAAATTAAAAATTTCAAAAAAATGAAAAAAAAAGATCTTTTTTCTACTACGGTTCGTCAAGACATCAAACCATGCAATCAAAAAAGAAACTTTTTTGATTGCATGGGAATGCATCAAGAGGGGTTCTCTGATACTGCATCAAATCATAATACTATATCCAATCTCGAATCTTGGTTCTTCCCAGAATTTGTGCAACTTTTTAACATATATAAGATTCAACCTTGGATCATTCCAATCAAATCACTCTTTTTTCATTTTAATAAAAATGAAAAAATAAATATAAATACAAAGAAAAATCCTCATGAATCGTCTAATAAAAAAGATCTTGAATTAGTAAATTACAAGCAGGAAGAACAAGAACAACAGGATCAAGGAAATCTTATATCGAATCTACGAAAACAAGAGAATAAAAAAGCTGTTGAAGAAGATTACGCAAGATTAGACATAGAAATTAAAAAGGGTAGAAAAAAAAAAAAATCTCAATATAAGAGAAAAAAACAAACGGAACTAGATTACTTTTTGAAAAAATATTTCCTTTTTCAATTAAGATGGGCTGATCCCTTGAATCAAAGAATAATGAACAATATTAGGGTATATTGTCTCCTACTTAGACTGATAAACCCAAAGGAAATTGCCATATCCTCGATTCAAAGAGGTGAAATAAATCTAGAGGAAATGCTAATTCAAAAGGAGCTAGTTCTTACAGAATTGATAAGAAAGGGAATATTTATTATTGAACCAATTCGTCTATCTATAAGAAGGGACGGAAAATCTATTGTATATCAAACTATGGATATTTCATTGGTTGAGAAGAAGAAGCACCAAACAAATAGAAAATACGCAAAAAAAAGACATATTGAGAAAGAGGGGTTTGAAAAATCCATTCCACGATACAGCCACTTATTTTTTAGTGAAGACAAAAATCATTATGATTTCCTTATTCCTGAAAATATTCTATCTCCTAGGCATCGGAGAGAATTTAGAATTCTAATTTGTTTCAATTCACGGAATTGGAATGTTTTGGATAGAAATCCAAGATTTTGCAATGAAAAGAAAATAAAAAACTGTGGACAATTTTTGAATCAGAACAAGCATATTAACACCGATGCAAAAAATTTAATTAAATTCAAATTGTTTCTTTGGCCCAATTATCGATTAGAAGATTTAGCTTGTATGAATCGTTATTGGTTTGATACCAATAACAGCAGTCGTTTCAGTATGTCAAGAATACATATGTATTCACAATTCAGAATGAATTCAATTCAAATGCAAAATTAAAAAATTTTTATTTTTATATTTTTTTTTTTATATTTTATAGTGGATTTCCTACATATCGTGTGACATATTCTGTAGATGAAAGCCGAAATATATAGACTGTATAACATTCTAATTTCTAACACATGATGCTGATTTCATAGTGTATCCATTTTCACTAGGAGTAGCAGAATCTTTTTAGTTTAAGTAAAACTAAATCGTTCTATTTCGTGAATGCATATATTTATCAGACCCTTTTTATCCAATATCCAAATCCAATTTTCAATTGGATAAAATATACAAAACAAATAAACATAAATACATAAACAAAAAACAAATTAGTATATGAATAAATGAAATCCAATTTCGATTTATACTAGATGAAAATAACTGTCATAATAAATCTTATTATTTTTCCTGATCGGTAAAATTCACAGAAAATAAAAATTTTAATTTATTTTATGGTCAAAAATTCATTTATCTCAGTTATTCCACAAGAAGAAAAAGACGAAAATAGTGGGTCTGTTGAATTTCAAGTATTCCATTTCACCAGTAAGATACGGAGACTTACTTCACATTTAGAATTGCACAAAAGAGATTTTTTATCACAAAGGGGTCTGCGAATAATTCTGGGAAAACGTCAACGATTATTGACTTATTTGTCAAAGAAAAATAAAGTGCGTTATAAGAGATTAATGGATCAGTTAGATATTCGGGAACCAAAAACTCGTTAATTTAAATTAAATTTATTATTTGAGTTTATTATTATTTATTATTAGCCTTGTTATTTTTTTTTTATTAATTATTTATATTATATTTAATTATTTTAATTATTTTATAATAATTCTAATAATTGATAATAATTATTTAATATTTCATAATATAATAGTTTTATTTTAGATTTATATTATAGTTATTTTTTATATTATTTTTATATTATAGTTATAATATTAGAATATTCTTATTTTAATTTTATTTTTTTTTTTTTTTTTTTTTGATAGAATTTACATTTTATATATGACTATATGAATATGAATAGGATTATTTAGAATTACTAGAATTATACTAAATTCAATTTAAATTAGGATAAATTAGGATATATATATATGAAAAATTAAAATATAATGAAAATATAATATATTTAATATTAAGAAAATAAACATGATTCGTATGTACAACTCATATTTCATGGTTATTCAAACGTAAATCAAAGGATCTTGGCCCTTTCTCATAAACAGATTTTAAAATCTATTGATTCTAGAAATTTTAAAAAATCATTGATTCGTCTGGTATCTACAATAGAAAATATATGATTTCCATCATTTTCTAATTAAAATTTTATCAGATCGAAAATCTTTTGTGTTCAAAACTTAAATTTATAGACCCAATGTCGCATTCAGTAAAAATTTATGATACATGTATAGGGTGTACCCAATGTGTACGAGCTTGTCCCACGGATGTATTAGAAATGATACCTTGGGACGGATGTAAAGCTAAGCAAATTGCTTCCGCGCCAAGAACCGAGGATTGTGTAGGTTGTAAGAGATGTGAATCCGCTTGCCCAACGGATTTTTTGAGTGTCCGTGTTTATTTATGGCATGAAACAACTCGCAGCATGGGTCTTTCTTATTGATATGTAACAAAAAACTCCCCTTGAATCATTTGATTCCTCTTTACCGAGAAAACTCCGTACTCGAGAAAAGAAAATAAAAATATATAAAAATATATTATTCTTCTCCCGAGCACGGAGTTTTCTGGTCAAAATTTATCTTGTCTTTATCACGAGTTATTTTCCTTGGTTAACAATACTTCTGGTTTTGCCGATATTTGCGGGTTCTTCAATTGTCCTTTTCCTTCATAAAGGAAATAAGGCGTATAGGAGGGATACTATATGTATATGTATCCTGGAGCTCCCTCTAATGACCTATGTATTTTGTTCCAATTGGACGATCCATTAAACCAATTGAAGGAAGATTCTAAATGGATAAATATTTTTTTATTTTCACTGGAGACTGGGAATCGATGGACTTTCCATAGGACCCATTTTACTGACAGGATTTATCACTTGAACCAACAAACATTAGATTTATAAAAATTAGCTAATCAATCATATCCCGCAGCATTGGAAATAATATTCCATTTTGGTTTTCTTATAGCTTATGCTGTCAAATCGCCGATGATACCCCTACATACATGATTACCAGATACCCACGGGGAAGCGCATTACAGTACATGTATGCTTCTAGCTGGAATCTTATTAAAGATGGGAACATATGGATTGATTCGGATCAATATGGAATTGTTAGCTCACGCTCATTCTAAATTCTCTCTCTGGTTGATCATAGTAGGAATAATACAAATCTTTTATGCAGCTTCAACATCTCTTGGTCAACGCAATTTTAAAAAGCATATTGCCTATTCTTACGTATCTCATATGGGTTTCATAATTATAGGAATTGGTTCTATAACTGGCATGGGACTCAATGGAGCCATTTTACAAATACTCTCTCATGGATTGATCGGTGCTGCACTTTTTTCTTAGCAGAAACGAGTTGGGATAGAATACGTTTTGTTTATCTCGACGAGATGGTGGGGAATATCTATCCCAATGGAAAAAATATTTATATTTACCATGTTTAGTAGTTTCTCGATGGCTTCTCTTGTATTACCAGGAATGAGTGGTTTTGTTGCAGAATTCTTAGTCTTTTTTGGAATAATTACTAACCAAAAATATCTTTTCATGCCAAAAATGTTAATTACTTTTGTAATAGCAATTGGAATGATATTAACTCCTATTTTTTTATTGTCTATGTTACGTCATATTTTCTATGAATACAAGCTATTCAATATACCAAACTATAAATTTTCATATTATGGACCGCGAAAACTATTTCTTTCGATCTGTATCTTTCTACCTGTAATAGGAATTGAGATTTATCCTGATTTCGTTCTTCCGTTATCGGTTGACAAGGTACAAGTTATATTAGCTAATAATTTTTATTATTTTTATAGAAAATAGATACTAATTCTTTTTATAGCTTAGAAAATTCTAATTAATTAGAAGGAAAGTCTTATAATTCTTTGACTTTCATCTTTTCACGATTCTTCATTGTACAATGAAAAAAATGAAGAGTGAATTAGAATTGTAATGAAATACATCTAGAGTTTTTGAGAACCATTTGAATAATTCCTCCATTCAAACGGTTTTCAAAAACTCGCACAAATACTCATTGTCTATCAGACGATGTTTTTATGTGTTCTTCATGTAGTTTATTTTATTCAATTAGATATAAATGGGAATGAACCATAACTATGGAACCCGATTCCTAATAGATTGATCCCAAAATAGCATATCCAAATTAGGAGAAATCCTATAGAAGCCACAAATGCCGAATTTGTGCCTTGGTCTTGCAATTTTTTATTTGTTCTAATATGTAAATAGATTGCAAATATGGTCCAAGTAATAAATGCCCAAGTTTCCTTAGGATCCCAATTCCAATAAGAACCCCATGCTTCATTAGCCCATACTGCTCCAGAAAGAATGCCTATGGTTAAAAAGGTAAACCCTAAACTAATGACACGATAACTCCAATAATCCAAACGCTGAATTAATTGATATTTGTAAAAATTTAGAAATGAGAGAAAAGAAGTCTTTTTAAATACACTTTCTTTTTCGTTCAAATATTCTATCGTACCAACAAAGAAAAATGACTTCCTTAAGCTTATAAAATTCTTGTTAAAAAAAAAATCGATATTTTTTCGAAATGTAATCACTATAAGAGCAACTGATAATAATGATCCGCATAAAAGAACTGCATAGCTCAATAGCATCATACTGACATGCATCATTAACCAGTGAGATTGTAGAGCAGGCACTAATATTGCGGATTGATGCATTTCAATTGAAAGACCTGACGTGGCAAAACCTTGGGTAAAAATGGCACTTGGTGCAGTTATTGTGCTTAAATAATTTTTATGATTCCCAAGATATGGAATCATATGAATAATAGAGAAATTCCACGAAAGGAAGATTAATGATTCATATAAATTACTTAAGGGAAAATGTCCTGAAGAAATCCAACGAATAACTAAAAACCCTGTTATAGATAAAAAAGTAGCTATCATCCCCTTTTCTGACGAATTACGCAACCCTTCTATTTCATAGACTAATAAGTTCATCAAATGAATCATAATCACAATTGAGATGATTGAAAAGGAAATATGATTTAATATATGTTCTAAGGTCACAAATATCATAAACATAAAAAAGGGTCCCTATTAAATAATAAATAATTGAAATTGGAGATTAAAATAAATATTAAAAAAAATACAATATACATTAATAATACACTTAGTAAATGTCAATTATTTGTCTTCCAAGTCAAAAATATAAAATTTTAAGTTCTTTGAGACATATCAATTAAGATTTTTAAAAACGTTTTTTTGTCAAAAAAAAAAAACTTTTTGACTGTCCGGTAGAAACAGATTTAGCTAAAGAAAAAGCTTTTACTGCTGCTAAAGAGCCTTTTTTTTTCCAAGGATTTCTACGAATATGCTTTTTTGACATAGAAGTACGTTTTTTTGGAACTGCCATTCAAAGATAGGTGACTCATTTTTATCGTTGTATGTGAAAGACATATATTGTTCAAAATGGATTACTCTTTATTAGTCATTACCTATAGTGATTCCATCAATATCAATAATATAAGAGCATAACTTTGAAAAATAAATAAATAAAAAACGAATTAAAATTCAATATCAATATTCTTTAATATTCAATAAAAAATAAATATAAAATATAAAGAGATCCATAATTGAACTATAATAAATTAATAAATACTAAATCTATAAAACATAAATGTAAATGGAAATATATAAAATATCTATAAATTTTATAATCTTACATAAATACAATCTAATGTTAAGGGAAGATATAATTATTAAAAATAATTATATTATAATTATATTAAATAATAATATTAATATATAATAATTAATAATTATATAATTTTATGCCGCCACTCGGACTCGAACCGAGATGCTCTAGCACTGCTTCCTAAGAGCAGCGTGTCTACCAATTTCACCATGGCGGCTTACCTGAAATAATAATAATAAATTCATGTTGAATTGTCTATATTCAATAGAGTTTAGGAAACAATGAAGCAAAATGCATTTACATTCATATGGAAATGTTCAAGTTCAATATCAAGAATATTCAGTTAGTATTTTCGTAAGTTCAGTTTTCATAATAAACTTTTCCATTTATGTATTATAAACTATAACTATAATAGAAACCTAGCTTTTTTTATTTTATTATTGTTTTATAATTATTTATAATTATAAATTATTATTTATTTTATTATTATATTCTATATCTATATTATATATATTACATATATTATTATATATTTTATATATTTAATATTTAATTATTATATATATTACATTATATATTTTATTTAATTATAATATTTAATTATATATTTAATTTATTTAATTATATATATATATATAATATAAGTATAAGAATATTAAGAATATTTTGTATAATATTTTTATTGATTATTGAATCTTTATATTATTGATATTTAATTCGATTGAATTCGTGAGAAGGTTTTTTCTTTCCTATTAATTGTACTTTTAAAAATATAAAAGCACAATTAGGATAAGACAACTAAAAATGTTAATATTTAATTATACTAAGATACTAAGATGTTGGGTGTCTAAATTATTATAAATAAAAAATAGAAAGAAAAAATATCGATTTTTTTTTTAACAAGAATTTTATAAGCTTAAGGAAGTCATTTTTCTTTGTTGGTACGATAGAATATTTGAACGAAAAAGAAAGTGTATTTAAAAAGACTTCTTTTCTCTCATTTCTAAATTTTTACAAATATCAATTAATTCAGCGTTTGGATTATTGGAGTTATCGTGTCATTAGTTTAGGGTTTACCTTTTTAACCATAGGCATTCTTTCTGGAGCAGTATGGGCTAATGAAGCATGGGGTTCTTATTGGAATTGGGATCCTAAGGAAACTTGGGCATTTATTACTTGGACCATATTTGCAATCTATTTACATATTAGAACAAATAAAAAATTGCAAGACCAAGGCACAAATTCGGCATTTGTGGCTTCTATAGGATTTCTCCTAATTTGGATATGCTATTTTGGGATCAATCTATTAGGAATCGGGTTCCATAGTTATGGTTCATTCCCATTTATATCTAATTGAATAAAATAAACTACATGAAGAACACATAAAAACATCGTCTGATAGACAATGAGTATTTGTGCGAGTTTTTGAAAACCGTTTGAATGGAGGAATTATTCAAATGGTTCTCAAAAACTCTAGATGTATTTCATTACAATTCTAATTCACTCTTCATTTTTTTCATTGTACAATGAAGAATCGTGAAAAGATGAAAGTCAAAGAATTATAAGACTTTCCTTCTAATTAATTAGAATTTTCTAAGCTATAAAAAGAATTAGTATCTATTTTCTATAAAAATAATAAAAATTATTAGCTAATATAACTTGTACCTTGTCAACCGATAACGGAAGAACGAAATCAGGATAAATCTCAATTCCTATTACAGGTAGAAAGATACAGATCGAAAGAAATAGTTTTCGCGGTCCATAATATGAAAATTTATAGTTTGGTATATTGAATAGCTTGTATTCATAGAAAATATGACGTAACATAGACAATAAAAAAATAGGAGTTAATATCATTCCAATTGCTATTACAAAAGTAATTAACATTTTTGGCATGAAAAGATATTTTTGGTTAGTAATTATTCCAAAAAAGACTAAGAATTCTGCAACAAAACCACTCATTCCTGGTAATACAAGAGAAGCCATCGAGAAACTACTAAACATGGTAAATATAAATATTTTTTCCATTGGGATAGATATTCCCCACCATCTCGTCGAGATAAACAAAACGTATTCTATCCCAACTCGTTTCTGCTAAGAAAAAAGTGCAGCACCGATCAATCCATGAGAGAGTATTTGTAAAATGGCTCCATTGAGTCCCATGCCAGTTATAGAACCAATTCCTATAATTATGAAACCCATATGAGATACGTAAGAATAGGCAATATGCTTTTTAAAATTGCGTTGACCAAGAGATGTTGAAGCTGCATAAAAGATTTGTATTATTCCTACTATGATCAACCAGAGAGAGAATTTAGAATGAGCGTGAGCTAACAATTCCATATTGATCCGAATCAATCCATATGTTCCCATCTTTAATAAGATTCCAGCTAGAAGCATACATGTACTGTAATGCGCTTCCCCGTGGGTATCTGGTAATCATGTATGTAGGGGTATCATCGGCGATTTGACAGCATAAGCTATAAGAAAACCAAAATGGAATATTATTTCCAATGCTGCGGGATATGATTGATTAGCTAATTTTTATAAATCTAATGTTTGTTGGTTCAAGTGATAAATCCTGTCAGTAAAATGGGTCCTATGGAAAGTCCATCGATTCCCAGTCTCCAGTGAAAATAAAAAAATATTTATCCATTTAGAATCTTCCTTCAATTGGTTTAATGGATCGTCCAATTGGAACAAAATACATAGGTCATTAGAGGGAGCTCCAGGATACATATACATATAGTATCCCTCCTATACGCCTTATTTCCTTTATGAAGGAAAAGGACAATTGAAGAACCCGCAAATATCGGCAAAACCAGAAGTATTGTTAACCAAGGAAAATAACTCGTGATAAAGACAAGATAAATTTTGACCAGAAAACTCCGTGCTCGGGAGAAGAATAATATATTTTTATATATTTTTATTTTCTTTTCTCGAGTACGGAGTTTTCTCGGTAAAGAGGAATCAAATGATTCAAGGGGAGTTTTTTGTTACATATCAATAAGAAAGACCCATGCTGCGAGTTGTTTCATGCCATAAATAAACACGGACACTCAAAAAATCCGTTGGGCAAGCGGATTCACATCTCTTACAACCTACACAATCCTCGGTTCTTGGCGCGGAAGCAATTTGCTTAGCTTTACATCCGTCCCAAGGTATCATTTCTAATACATCCGTGGGACAAGCTCGTACACATTGGGTACACCCTATACATGTATCATAAATTTTTACTGAATGCGACATTGGGTCTATAAATTTAAGTTTTGAACACAAAAGATTTTCGATCTGATAAAATTTTAATTAGAAAATGATGGAAATCATATATTTTCTATTGTAGATACCAGACGAATCAATGATTTTTTAAAATTTCTAGAATCAATAGATTTTAAAATCTGTTTATGAGAAAGGGCCAAGATCCTTTGATTTACGTTTGAATAACCATGAAATATGAGTTGTACATACGAATCATGTTTATTTTCTTAATATTAAATATATTATATTTTCATTATATTTTAATTTTTCATATATATATATCCTAATTTATCCTAATTTAAATTGAATTTAGTATAATTCTAGTAATTCTAAATAATCCTATTCATATTCATATAGTCATATATAAAATGTAAATTCTATCAAAAAAAAAAAAAAAAAAAAATAAAATTAAAATAAGAATATTCTAATATTATAACTATAATATAAAAATAATATAAAAAATAACTATAATATAAATCTAAAATAAAACTATTATATTATGAAATATTAAATAATTATTATCAATTATTAGAATTATTATAAAATAATTAAAATAATTAAATATAATATAAATAATTAATAAAAAAAAAATAACAAGGCTAATAATAAATAATAATAAACTCAAATAATAAATTTAATTTAAATTAACGAGTTTTTGGTTCCCGAATATCTAACTGATCCATTAATCTCTTATAACGCACTTTATTTTTCTTTGACAAATAAGTCAATAATCGTTGACGTTTTCCCAGAATTATTCGCAGACCCCTTTGTGATAAAAAATCTCTTTTGTGCAATTCTAAATGTGAAGTAAGTCTCCGTATCTTACTGGTGAAATGGAATACTTGAAATTCAACAGACCCACTATTTTCGTCTTTTTCTTCTTGTGGAATAACTGAGATAAATGAATTTTTGACCATAAAATAAATTAAAATTTTTATTTTCTGTGAATTTTACCGATCAGGAAAAATAATAAGATTTATTATGACAGTTATTTTCATCTAGTATAAATCGAAATTGGATTTCATTTATTCATATACTAATTTGTTTTTTGTTTATGTATTTATGTTTATTTGTTTTGTATATTTTATCCAATTGAAAATTGGATTTGGATATTGGATAAAAAGGGTCTGATAAATATATGCATTCACGAAATAGAACGATTTAGTTTTACTTAAACTAAAAAGATTCTGCTACTCCTAGTGAAAATGGATACACTATGAAATCAGCATCATGTGTTAGAAATTAGAATGTTATACAGTCTATATATTTCGGCTTTCATCTACAGAATATGTCACACGATATGTAGGAAATCCACTATAAAATATAAAAAAAAAAATATAAAAATAAAAATTTTTTAATTTTGCATTTGAATTGAATTCATTCTGAATTGTGAATACATATGTATTCTTGACATACTGAAACGACTGCTGTTATTGGTATCAAACCAATAACGATTCATACAAGCTAAATCTTCTAATCGATAATTGGGCCAAAGAAACAATTTGAATTTAATTAAATTTTTTGCATCGGTGTTAATATGCTTGTTCTGATTCAAAAATTGTCCACAGTTTTTTATTTTCTTTTCATTGCAAAATCTTGGATTTCTATCCAAAACATTCCAATTCCGTGAATTGAAACAAATTAGAATTCTAAATTCTCTCCGATGCCTAGGAGATAGAATATTTTCAGGAATAAGGAAATCATAATGATTTTTGTCTTCACTAAAAAATAAGTGGCTGTATCGTGGAATGGATTTTTCAAACCCCTCTTTCTCAATATGTCTTTTTTTTGCGTATTTTCTATTTGTTTGGTGCTTCTTCTTCTCAACCAATGAAATATCCATAGTTTGATATACAATAGATTTTCCGTCCCTTCTTATAGATAGACGAATTGGTTCAATAATAAATATTCCCTTTCTTATCAATTCTGTAAGAACTAGCTCCTTTTGAATTAGCATTTCCTCTAGATTTATTTCACCTCTTTGAATCGAGGATATGGCAATTTCCTTTGGGTTTATCAGTCTAAGTAGGAGACAATATACCCTAATATTGTTCATTATTCTTTGATTCAAGGGATCAGCCCATCTTAATTGAAAAAGGAAATATTTTTTCAAAAAGTAATCTAGTTCCGTTTGTTTTTTTCTCTTATATTGAGATTTTTTTTTTTTTCTACCCTTTTTAATTTCTATGTCTAATCTTGCGTAATCTTCTTCAACAGCTTTTTTATTCTCTTGTTTTCGTAGATTCGATATAAGATTTCCTTGATCCTGTTGTTCTTGTTCTTCCTGCTTGTAATTTACTAATTCAAGATCTTTTTTATTAGACGATTCATGAGGATTTTTCTTTGTATTTATATTTATTTTTTCATTTTTATTAAAATGAAAAAAGAGTGATTTGATTGGAATGATCCAAGGTTGAATCTTATATATGTTAAAAAGTTGCACAAATTCTGGGAAGAACCAAGATTCGAGATTGGATATAGTATTATGATTTGATGCAGTATCAGAGAACCCCTCTTGATGCATTCCCATGCAATCAAAAAAGTTTCTTTTTTGATTGCATGGTTTGATGTCTTGACGAACCGTAGTAGAAAAAAGATCTTTTTTTTTCATTTTTTTGAAATTTTTAATTTCAGTCTTAGTATTTTTATGAATCGTCATGCCAATATGTGCATTGGTCCAGATCTCAATATTCTTTCTAAAACAAAAATGAGGAATTCTACAATCAAAATATTTTCTATCCAAATTTATATTCCTATCAATAATATATCCTTTTTCTCGATCCCCGTTTATTTCAAATTCTAATGTTGATCCAGAAATATATGAATTAGGAGGACTTATGTATTTATATGATAAAAGATCATATCTGTGATTTTTTTTCCATTTTTCTTTTTGACTCATAAAAGAATCCGCTGCATAGTTATTTTTTTTCATGGAATGAATGAATTGGTATTTTTTATATAAATCCAATTGGATTGATTCCTTGTTTTGGTTTTGAATCATACAGCGTTGATTGATTCTATTTCGCCATTCTTTAGTTACTAATCGAGACCATTTTTTTTGAGATGGATCGTATTGATAATGACCTTTTAACCAGTTTTTCCATTCGTTCATTACATACGAATGAATTTTATTATGTCTTGATTTGGAATCAAATATTCCGTGTATCATTATCATACAAGAGTCTTTTAATTTTTCCTTAAAAAAAGGAGAGTTTCCTTTATATTGAAATACAGGTCTCAAGCGATCCTTATTAAGTAATTGGGTTTGTGATAATTTGTAAAATACATATGCTTGAGATAGGGAAGATAAGTTCCAATAAGTATCGGAATTTGGATTCCTATTCTCAGTACTATAAGTATTTGAAAACAACTTTTTTATAGTCAAACCAAAATTAAACTTCATTGTATTTTTATTTGTTTCATCAATTCCTTCTTGTTCTTTATTTCTTTTATTGTTGTAAATGGATTTATTAAAGATATTTTTTTTTGATTTAAATAAAAGTTGTGCATTGATCTTAGGAATGCTAATGGTACATAGTAAAATATCTATGTATATTTTTTCAATGAATGATTTTATAAAGTAGTGCGATTTACGCATTAATCGGATATTTTTCCTTTTTAAGATTTTCAAAGATTCCGGCCTTTTATTATCATAAATTAGAACTATATCTTTTTTTTTTTCTTTTTCGTTTCGTTCTATTTGATTCCTGATTTTTATTGTCTTATCAGAAAGATCTTTCATTCTTCTTTCTATTAGTGAATAATTTAACCAATTTTTTGGTCGAATTCGAACAGATGATTCGCGAAGAATCTTTTTATTTTTTTGTAAATCTTTTTCGTTTTCCTTCATTTCATATACTTTTTCTTTCCTCAACTCAAATAAAAAAATTGGATTTATTTTTTCCAATTTTTTCATTATGAGTTTGATAACTATAAATATTTTAGTGACCCATTTTGTTTTTTCTTTTCTAACTTTTATAAATATAAAGGATTTTATTCTTTCCTTCAAAAAGTTTATAACTTGTAAAATCTTATTTTTTACCCTTCTATTTCTTTTTTTGAGTTCTTTATAAATAGGTTCAAAAAAAGAAGGTCGTTTTCGGGGAGAACCAAAGGGAAGTTCTGCTTCCATTCCCCAGACTGTTAAAAAACAAAAATTTTTGTTTTTATATTTTGAATCTCCTCGATCTCTATGATGAGATCGTACCTTAGCTTTTCGCCAAGGTTTTAGACAGAAAGGATATAGAATCTTTATCTGAATGCCGTCTGTTAACCAATCTTGGGGAAATTCTGTTTCTGATAATTGAACACCATTATAGGTGCATTTAATATGCATTTCTCTATTCCATTCCTTCAAATCCTCGTACCACTCGGGGAATTGAAATAATAACATACGTAAAATATTTTTAGCTATTATAAATGAAGGCAATATAATGTATTTTCTAAAAAAAGATTGGATTACTAACATTAAACCTCTTATTGCTTGAATAAATACAAAGGTATCCCAAGCTTCTGATATTTCTATACGTTCTTTTTTATCCTTTTCTTCTTTTGTCTCTTCATTTTCAAAATGGGAATCTAAAATTTTAAATTCAGATTCTCGTTCAGATTCTCGTTCTCTACCCATCCAATTCCTCAAAATAAGATTCTTCATTTCATTAATATGAAAAGAATAAAAAAAAGATGTTTTGTCTATACGGTCCAAAAAAAGTGGGGAATGCGCATTTACTTGAAAGAGGTCCCAAATAACTGTTTTACGTCTTTGAGCGCGCATGGATCCTTTGATTAGATTGCGACGAAAACACGATTGTTGGGAGTAACGTATCAGAGCTACCTCTGCCTCTTCCTCTTCCTCTTCCTCTTCCTCTTCCTCTTCCGTTTTATTATCATTTTTCTCATTGTTACTAGCATTCTTAGTACTAGAAATAGAATTGGTATTTTGATCATTATCGTTATAAATTACAACACGTTTGGCTCTTCTTGAATGAATCTCATGCTCTTCTTCTTCTAATTCTTCTTCTAATTCTTCTTCCTTTTCTTTTTCCTCTTCTTCCAACAAATCCTCGGTTAATTTGTATGACCATCTAGACACCTTTTTACTGACTTCTTTTATTTTAATTCCAATATCTTTCTTTTTCTTTGTTTTTTGATCTTTTGTAATTACATCGAATACAAATTGCAAAGATTTTGCTTGACTTTCTGAATCAATTATTTTTGCTTCTGTCAATAAAGGACATTTTTCAAAATTAAAAATGTGTCCGCACTCAGAAGATAATTCATCAATTGAGATGAAGGACTTTTCCGTTTTTTTTAAAAATGATTGACGGTAAATTCCTAAGGAATCATTAAGAAGTAGATCATGAATCTTATTTATCCAAAAAATTTCTACTAAATCTTCTGTATTTGTATAAGTAATTAAATGATTCATGATTGCATGTGAATAGAGTTTTTTTCGTGTTCCTCGACAAGGTCCGTTGAAAAAAGGATCATATGCTTTTGGCAAGCATTTTTTTTTATTCTCATCATCGCATAATATGGTTCTTTTTTCAAGCCTATCCAGACTAGGAGATCCCTCATTTTTTTCTATAATTTTTATTCGATTTATCAATTCATTATTCAAATTTAACTTTTTTTTTTCATTGGTATAAATCCAAGAATTAGAAAGATTTTCGTCATATATTTTTTCTCTTATGTACAAAGAAATTCTTCGTTCTAGCATTTCTGAAAATGTCGATAAACTAGGAGGATACATAAAGGATATTTTTTGTTTCCCATCACTTGTACATGTATAAAAAAAAAATTGTGACATTTCATTGCGTAAAGCATTTTCTAATTGATCATTTTCTATATATCGTAATGGACGATTCCATCGTTTATAATCGAAAAAAAAAGTGACAAAAGTTTTTTCAACCCAAAACCAATAATAACTTTTTTTTTTCTTTTCTTTCAGTCTTCCCAATTCCAAATTCTCTTGATGGGTATCCAGATCATAATCTTCATGAACTGGGCTATCTTGATAGCGTGCCTCTTGAAAGTGAAATTCATACTTTGTTTTTTCCTTTCCATTCACTCGGGTCTCTTCCGTTTCATCTATTTTGTCCAGATCCTCCTTTTCTTCCGAGCAAAGGGAAGGGTTTTCTTCGTTGGATCCCTCTTGTTCCTGTTTAGTCTCCTTCGTTTCGGAAGTTGTTTCCACATCGCTTTCTTCCTTTCTTTCTTCCCCCTCTTCCGTTTCTGAAGTTTCTTTATCTTTCAGTTTCTTAGTGACTGTAGGTGACGGCATTCTTCCTAAATAGTAGACAGAGGTGATAAATAAGAGAATACTAAAGATTCGAGCCATAGAATTTCTAAATTCTGACACAAGATACTTATTAGATCGAATAGAATGATTTTGCCGTATCCAGAATAATACCAATCCAACCCATTTCATGAAAAAAATGTAACCAATTAACCAACCAGCAAAACTACTTGTTAAAAATAAAATCTTGTTGTTGCATCGAAACATATAAATGTTGACTAATCTAGCTAACGTGGAACTTGGTAAAATGAAATGGTTGAATAATTGAAAAATTAGATTATTCAGGAATACACATTGAATGCTGAGATTACGCATTGAATTTCTGGTAGTAGATCCATAATAAAAAAAGTTTTTGTGATTGTTCCAGAAGAAATGAAACAAAAGATACGGTAGAACTAGTACAGTTATTGTATGAGGTCTACCCAATGCTAGATGCAGAGGCGCATAATAGATCGATATGAACATCATGAGCTGTCCCGCAATAAAACCAGTTGTTGCTGATATCTCCTTCTCGGTTCCTTCTTCCATAACCCGAGCTCGGAGAAGGAATAGATAAGAGGGCCCTATGGAG